CTGGTACTTCGAAAAAACTGCCTATTATGGCTATGTAAAGGGACCGGCTTCCCAGAGAGGTTAATGCCCTAGGATTCATCCACATATGGAACTGGGTGAGGGATTCCCTGAAACCAGAGCAAGAACCTAAAAAGAAAGCGATAACAAGCTAAAAGGCGCATCTCTCTAAGCCAAGATCGTCTGCTCCTCAGCAATTGATCCAAAAAGTGCCACAGCTCCTTCTTAGGCGAGCGAAGTGACCCCCGTGGGAAGAAAGAAGCTAATAGAGTCATAGAAGATCCCGAAAGAGGCGAATTGCCAGAAAGTTTATCAAATCCGATCCTTGTGATCTCGACCGGGTTAACTCCTAAATTCAGGCAGTGAGCATCGAATAAGCCAATTGACACTATCGTCTGTTTACAGCAAATCAAGATTAGATGGACAAAGAGAGCTTCAGTCAACACAGTCCTAGAAGCTCCATTCATGCCCACTTCTATTCCTAAGAGCCCATCATTCTACTCAAAAGAGGACGGAGGCTACTTTCGGGACATTGGTTGCAGCGATTTGTAGACCAATAGCAAAAGCAGCAACGATTCGATGCTCTCAAGCAGATGGCTTCCTTCCTCCAAGAGTAAGAGCGCATTCGAGGTCTAATGATATTCCCGGATCGAGTTCTAACCCTCTTTCGAGAAGTAAGTAAAGCAGTCAATCCAGTAAGCACTAAGACTAATTCCGTCTATTCGACATCGGCACAGGCTAAAAAGGAACCTAATACCTCAGATGTCAAAGAAATGGATGCTTCCTGCTTTCAGGAAAGTGAGGCACTACAGGTATTGGATTCCGCTTGAACTAATGAACCAGGAGTTGTTCCCAGTGAAAAGGAATTTCTAGAGTAAGATTCAATAGATGGGCAAAGAGCTCCAATAGCAAAGACCGGTAATGCCACATCTAACAGAATATTTGTCCTAGATTCATCCCCATATGGAATAGCTGCAAAAGGCAAGATTGCCTCAGTGACCAAGAAGAAGGGAACGACAATCGTCTGCTAATCGAAGATGGACATTCGAAAGGAGTTTCTATATGTCAGATTCATGTTCTGTAACAACCGAACCGACACACTTGGATTCAATAGCAGCCTAGTCTCAAGCAGCGGATGAAGTAAGACCTTCTTCTATAACACCTTATGGTCAAGAAGTAACTTACCTTCGCCGCTCTGTTCTGCTTCTTTTATCATCGAGATTGGCTTGGTCTTCAAGGACTTCGTATCTTATCTGCGGGAAAGAGTCCGACTTGCATGTCTTAAGCATAGTGACATCTGCTAATGATAGGTTAGCCCTCGGGCTAATTAAGAAGTGAAGTGATTGGTCCGAAGAGGGGATTCTAGATCGGCTTGATGGAAATAGTATATGCCGTTCTGCTGATGCTAATGGAGGCAAATCGGATTCTCCTCCTTTTGATGGCATTCAGTTTCATGTCGACGAATCGGCTTCAGTATAGGGATTCTGCTTTCATGGCGGCGAAGCGCCCTTCCTGCCCTTACCTTTATTCCATCATCATTTATCCCCATCGAATTCAAATCTGTCTTTTCAATTCAAATCTTTCTTTTCTCTGGCTAGGCTATGATCTTTCTTCTCTACGGAATTCCATCAGACAGACGAGCAACCTGGCACTGTGTTGAACATCTAGAGCCGGACCGGAATGGCAGCGCATGTCCAGCTCAAGCCCGGATCTCAACATCTCCCTCTTTTGTGCTGTGCGAGCACTATGGTTCTTTCCATAGTCAGATATGCGGACGACTCGACCTTGGGCTTAATCTCAAGGTCAATGGCGACATGAATTGCTCAGGAACTTTAGGAATGGATCCAGGGGGAACTAAATCACCTTTAAGTATGAGATCAATGTGACCTCGGTGACCGGGCTGGACTCCGGCAAAATACGACCGGGACAGCATGAAATCGGAGCTTAACCCGACTATAAGGAGGCCAAGCATTCTTTGCGTAGGAAGGAAGGAGGCATTATACTTGCTTACCATGCGAAGAAGTGCCTCGACGCGCCGCAGCCACTACTTTGACTCCTTTTATGCAATTATGAACTCCACGGAACTTTCTCGATTCCAACGCAACTTATCCTTTTGGAGCTGACGTAACAAACTACGCGAGCCTCCCGACGAAGCCAACATAAATCCTATCCGAATAAAAAAAAGAAAAGGCAGTTTCATTATGGTGGTATACCAGCCGCCTGTTCTGGAACTGGAAGTTCCAATCGGAGCATATAGATCCGTAAATAGATTTGTATGTATAGCCACTTCAGTCGTGCTCGTCGTTTCTCGAAAGTCTCTTTTTTCTGGGAACATGGTCAACCAGAAATTATTATGTTCGCTATTCTTCATCCACCGATGCAGAAAATGCTCCAGTTTTCCATTCTCATATGAGGCCGGAAAGTTTATTGGCAACAGGTCGGCACGAAGTGATTCATCATGCTCAAACATGAGCCGATCGTTCGTTAGGGACGGTTTATAGAT